TTGAACTGGTGACACGAGGATTTTCAGTCCTCTGCTCTACCAGCTGAGCTATCCCGACCGTTTACTGGTGCACCATCTCCCCATTTTACGAGATAGGTTGGGTCTGTGTCAATTAGTCAAATGAAAAGTATTACAAAGTCTTATAGAGGTAACGGAATTTCTTGGGTCTTCGAAAAGAAGACCTTTGTATATAATTTAAGTTTAAGTTTTAAAAAAGAAAACAAGTAATAAACTAATGTAAAAATTAGGGATTTTTAATTACTCAACTGAGTACTACTTGCTCAAATCAAAGATATTTTTTTGTCCATCTATCATATATATGATAAGATTTGTGATAAGAGAAAAACGCTCCCTATTTGAAATTGAAAAAAGGGGAGGAACATAACGACCTTCAAATAAAAACGCTAATGCAAAAAAGGATAACTAGTTAGGGAGTGAAATAAGCTTTTGGGGATAGAGGGACTTGAACCCTCACGATTTTTAAAGTCGACGGATTTTCCTCTTACTATAAATTTCATTGTTGTCAGTATTGACATGTAGAACGGGACTCTATCTTTATTCTCATCCGATTAATAAATTCTTAAAAAGATCTATCAGACTATGGAGCGAGTGCGAGTGTTTTGATGAATCAATATTTTATTTCGATTTTAACTCAGATTTGATCCATAACAATTATTGCTCTTTTTCATTTCATATTCGAAATCTATAATATAGATCAATATTGAATTAATTTATATATATAAATTAATTACTTTAAACTCTATTAAAAATTGGAATAATATAAATAATATCTCTAAAAACCAATACAGAACAGATTCGGGTTGTCATTAAAAATTTCAGTACGTATATTCTTTACCCTTTGTTCTGGGATTGCAATTGAGACAGAAGAAGTCTTATAACAACACAGCACAATTAACCCCATTTGTTAGAACAGCTTCCTTTGAGTCTCTGCACCTATCCTGTTTTATTCTTGCTTTCTGAATCCTTTTTGTCTTTTGAAAAAGGGAGACAAAAAAAGGAGTTGGCTCAGGATTGCCCCTTTTTTAATTCCAGGGTTTCTCTGAATTTGAAAGTTTTCACTTAGTAGGTTTCCATACTAAGGCTCAAGCCAATTAAGTCCGTAGCGTCTACCTATTTCGCCATATCCCCGTTGTGTTTTATAAAATGCGGATCCCAATGTGATGTCCTTGTCTCCCAAATTATATATATATTTGATTAATATACCGAACAGTATTTCCTGCTTTGTTTCTTTATATTAAATATTATTTCATTTCTAGTGGTAAACCTATCCATTTGAAATTCGATTTTAATCCTATTTGGTCTAATCCGAAATGATTCTATCATTTCTTTATAGACAATTCAATATAGATAAATAGAGAGTATATATATGCTCCTTTTTTTTTAGAGAGTTTGTAATACTCAAAGGGTCGATTCTTTTTTTCGTCTTAGTCTATGAATAAAAATAGAAGAATACTTTGAATAAAAATAGAAGAATACTTTTTTCTGCTAGTATGATCTGGACTTCTTTTTTATTGAATTATTGAATTGATTTATTTCTAAATTCTATTTTTATGAGGTTTTCGTGGGGCCGACCCCACGAAATAACATAACTCAAAAAATACCTATTCATTTTCATTCAGTATGAAATTTTTTTTTTTCAAATTAATAGCCCTCTATATAAATAATAGATAGAATTTATTTCTAGTTTTATTTAAAATATAGAACTTTAATAGAATAAAAAAATTGCTCTAGACGAAAAATACAAATAGAAAATATCTAGAGATAGAAATAAACCTAATTTAATAATTGAATATTTCTTTTTATTAGATTTGAACGATTTATATCATAAAAGAATAAAAATGAATTATCTTAAACTAAGATATAGTTTTTACGTATGTAGAATTTATAGCAGCCCGCTTAGCTCAGAGGTTAGAGCATCGCATTTGTAATGCGATGGTCATCGGTTCGATTCCGATAGCCGGCTTTTCTTGATTTGTATTTGTTGTCTTTTCGTTTTTTTTTTTAATCAAAGAAAAAAGGCGCCTTTATCCTTCTTCAAAAGTGATCCATTATGTCATAAAAATGGCCAACTATGAATAAAAAGAAAAGTAAAAAGTAAAAGGTTGAATCGTGGTATAACAAATCATGAAAAAACTCTTTCTTTTTCTTTTTTTGACTTATATAGATTAATAAACAATCTCAAGTTATAGGATATATAAATGGGTTTGTATATCATATATATACAATCCATCTCATTATTATTATTAATTGTAATAAGATAATTTGGTTTCATTTCTCATTTAGTTTTCATTTAGGTTTTTTTTAAATAAAACTATAAAATAGATATAAATAACTAAAATAAAGAAATAAAAAATTTAAGGAGTCTTTATGTCGCGTTACCGAGGACCTCGTTTCAAAAAAATACGCCGCCTAGGAGCTTTGCCCGGACTAACAAATAAAAGGCCTAGAGCCGGAAGTGATCTTAGAGCCCAATCACGCT